TTCCAGTAACAATTACATTTCTAGTTCTATTTGGAGTAAAAGTGGAAATAGTAGTCAAAACGAGGATACCAGAACGAGTGATCAAACTATACCAGAAAGTTCTACTCATATGGGTGTAACTCAACAATACCGGCATTTGTGGGTTCAATGCGAAAATTGTTATGGATTAAATTATAAGAAATTTTTTAAATCAAAGATGCATCTTTGTGAACAATGTGGATATCATTTGAAAATGAGTAGTTCAGATAGAATCGAACTTTTGATCGATCCGGGCACTTGGGAGCCTATGGATGAAGACATGGTCTCTCTGGATCCCATTGAATTTCATTCGGAGGAGGAGCCTTATAAAAATCGTATCGATTCTTATCAAAGAAAGACAGGATTAACCGAGGCTGTTCAAACAGGCAGAGGGCAACTAAACGGTATTACCGTAGCAATTGGGGTTATGGATTTTCAGTTTATGGGAGGTAGTATGGGATCCGTAGTCGGGGAGAAAATTACCCGTTTGATTGAATACGCTACTAAAGAATTTCTACCTCTTATTATAGTGTGTGCTTCCGGAGGGGCACGCATGCAAGAAGGAAGTTTGAGCTTGATGCAAATGGCTAAAATATCTTCTGCTTTATATGATTATCAATCAAATAAAAAGTTATTCTATGTACCAATTCTTACATCTCCTACTACCGGCGGGGTGACAGCTAGTTTTGGTATGTTGGGAGATATCATTATTGCCGAACCCAATGCCTACATTGCCTTTGCGGGTAAAAGAGTAATTGAACAAACATTGAATAAAACAGTACCCGAGGGTTCACAAGCGGCCGAGTATTTATTCCAGAAGGGCTTATTCGATCTAATCGTACCACGTAATCCTTTAAAAAGCGTTCTGAGTGAGTTATTTCAACTACACACTTTCTTTCCTTTGAATCAAAATTAGAACATTAAGTTCAATTATTTTGAGCAAACAAGTAATTAGTTTATCGGAATCCAAGTTAAAATTAGACGAATGGGGTTTTCTTTGTTGACATAAGATCTAATTATATAAAGAATCAAAAGTCACAGAAAATCCGCCCCTTTTTCTATATTCCTGATTATTGATCAAGAAGCCTCTATTAACAAGATAAAAGATGAAATTCTTATTTTCGTGAAATTAGGCAAATCAAAAAAATATACTCTTCTCGTCATATATAATGAAAATCTATAAAATATAGAATTTTTTATTTTTTTATATCTTACGATAATCCTATTTTGACTAAGAATCCCTGATGGATGGGATTCTAACAAACCCTTCAATATATTCAATATAATTATAAATATAAATAGAATCTAATTAATTTTTAAGAAACTTTTTGCTTAGTAAATGAAATTCAAAGACAAGAGCAAAAAATGAAGAAAATAATATCTCATCCATATCCTTTCAAATCTTTCATGTAGAAAGATGAAAAACTACATTATATACTCACTTAGATAGATACTTATATTTATACTTAATAGCTATTAAGTAATAATAATAATTCCAATTTAGAATTATCAAATTATAATAAGATATCTTTATATATAATAAGATATCTTTATATTATAAATATAAAATATAAATAATAATAACAGGTACAAATAGTAAATCGAGGTACCCATTCTATGACAACTCTTAACTTTCCCTCTGTTTTGGTGCCTTTAGTAGGCCTAGTATTTCCGGCAATCGCAATGGCTTCTTTATTTCTTCATGTTCAAAAAAACAAGATTGTTTAGAGCCGATGGCACAAAATCTCATCTATTTTTTTTTCAAAGCTGACGCTTGTATCATAACACAGATATCTATTTAGCAAAATATGGTATAAGCGGCTTACGCCGAAAAACTCTTATGTCTCCAGAAAATGCTATAGGGATCAATGGATTCTAGCTATTTTCAAAGAGACTCGAATCGACGGATAGCTGAACTGTAAAGTTGGTCTATCTATATCTATTTGGCTATCTTTAGTGAGATCATACGAAGGGTATGTTATTAGTTTAGATCTAACGAATTTAATGAATTACTCCTAAAGGATCACATCAAACTAGTGCTAGTTGATGCGAGTTACTTCGGAAAAAAAAAGGACTAAAGTCAAATTCATTTGGGGTATTCTCTCAATTCCAAAAAAATCAACTGGATCAAGTATGAGTTGTCGATCAGAACATATATGGATAGAACCTATAACGGGGGCTCGAAAAACAAGTAATTTCTGCTGGGCTGTTATCCTTTTTTTAGGTTCATTAGGATTCTTGTTGGTTGGAACCTCGAGTTATCTTGGTAGAAATTTGATATCTTTATTTCCGTCTCAGGAAATAGTTTTTTTCCCACAAGGAATTGTGATGTCTTTCTACGGAATCGCGGGTCTTTTTATTAGCTCCTATTTATGGTGCACAATTTCGTGGAATGTAGGTAGTGGTTATGATCGATTTGATAGAAAAGACGGAATAGTGTGTATCTTTCGTTGGGGATTTCCTGGAAAAAATCGTCGGGTCT